GCTAGGGGGGTCGGAGTGGTCTCTCTAGTCATACCAAGTAGCTATATGAATTAGGGTCATTTCCTTCTCGATTCAATCTTTAATTTCGTTTGATTTTAGGTAGAAAGCCTATGTCATGGCAGGAAAATATCTCTTTTGGAACAGAGCTTTAAGCCTTTAGCACATCAATAGCCATAGCAGTCAAATCATCTTTTTGATTTGAGCCCACTTCAATACTGATTGGAATAGCCAAAAATGCACCTTTCCCCGCTATCACTTTCTAGAATTCTTTCTGATACATGCTCCGAGAGGGTTAGCCCCGGCTATCAAGATGAGCTAAATGGTCACACCAGTGTACTATGCCAAAAGGAAATTTTAAAGATCTCGGGATTGCTTCAATGGCAGAAGCCAGAAGAGTTAATTCAGCGATTGCTTTTTGACATGGTAATTGGAATCTTCCCTCTTACAAGGAGGGATGGGTAGGCTCAACTCGATATGGCTAGAAAACCCTTAGGGCCACTTCTCATTATGCCTTTGGACACAAGGCTCGCCATCTACGGAGCTTTTTTTGTAGTGCTAGTTCAGAGGCTTGGGGCCCGGCCCCTGCGGCTAGGATTGCTTGATACTGCGCATGCTTGCCTTAGCTTAAGAAAGCCAAAAAGAAGCATAGAGAAAGCCTTCCATTAGGGCTATGGCCTCCTTATCTCTTTTTCCTAGCTTCAGAAAATGCCCGAAAAAGAAAATTCCTCGTGGACCTATATCCAAGCCCAGAGAGTACTCTTCCTTCTGCCTTACACCTCCAATGAACGAACCTGATAGGGCCACGTACAAAAGGTTCTTTACTAAGCTTAAGAATTGTGTTGTGCTTACCATCTCGACTCATTCATGCGGTCGACCTATCATTTCTGAGGGTCAAATCCCCAGTCTTCCTACCCTACCTTGGTTATCCACTTTCATGCTACCACTGAGCGGACTTTCCTATAAAGAATAAGATAGATCTGGCCCTATCGGGTTGGTCTTCACCGAGTCCTATAATTTTCATTCTTTATGTCCTGCAAAACGCATCTTAGTAGCGGCTGGGAAGCCTTCGATACCGGCCGGAAATCGCTTGGAGCATATTTCATCTATGAACAGGTTCATTACTAGCATGGGGCACTGCCAAGGGCATCTCCTTGAAGGAAAAGAAAAAGCGAAGCGTATCCCCCGGGGGACGGCTGTGAAGCGATCGAAAGACCATAGGAAACGAAAGATCCTGTAGTGTGGTCACAAAGAGCTTCTTTTTGCCCTGTTCCCGGGGCATGCTCTTAAAGATAGGTGTCAGGCTAGCTTTCATAAGCCAATGTCTGGAAATTAATCTATACAAATTATCACACGTAGTGGCACCCCATTTCATTGGTCTTGTTCTTGCACCAGGAGCCCTTGAAACTCTATTAAAAAAAAGAACCCGGGCCCTTCTTCAAGGCTGGTGTCCCGTGTTCGAATAAATAGCTATATGCGCTTAACACACATTCTTTGGACTCACCCCCTATATAAGGCCTTCTAAACACCATGTGTTAAGCATACGACGACAGAGACGAGGAACTGTCTTTTGAGGATAGAAAACGACTTTCCAATGAACTCGTGTAAAGGCTCCCAAACGAAGGAGCTATCCTTGGGAGACAGACAAAAGCAGAGGCAGGCTTAGTAAGCTTTCTCACCTGGATCACCAGAAAAAGCAACTGAAACTCGATCGATGGAAGTTGCAATGGAAGTTCCCTCTTCTCTTGGTCCGGCCCTTCCAATTGAAGTACCAGTCCCAGGGTTTAGAGTATCAGTGCTTTGAGTGTCATCTCATCTGCCCTCCTCTAATCTTCGGTCTCTTCGAGCTGTACCAAAAAAAGAAGTTTCAGGGATGAAATTCCAATTACTGGTTCTTGTGATATTACTTATTATTACTTAACGAGTTACTTACTCAATAGATCATCTAGAGTCAAGAATAGAATATTTATTACCTTTTCTATTTGTAGTTAAGAAAGTCTAAGATTTCAAGAGCCAGGGATAGTAGGACTAAAGCAAGCAAGGTCTAAAAGGCAAGGTCAAGAAAAAGCGGATGCGCGAGCACCAGTTATTTAGTAAAGTACAGGGGAAAGAATGATAGTTAGCCGCCCCACGTAAATAGGTAGGGCTTAGACCTCTCAGCAGCGAGAAGCACTCAAAATGGCTCAAGAAGGCGGGAAATAGTTAAGGAAAAAGTACCCGATTGAATCAGCTCTGTTGAGAAGAATCCCATGCTTGACCCCACCAGGTAAGGAAACTTGACTAGACTGACATCATCGAACGCCACTCCAATTGGCTCGGCTGCACCGACATCAAAGCACTTAGCAGTTTCTTATTAGAAAAGAAAAGAGCAATCTCAAAAAAGGAGCGGGAAAGAGGCCCACGTCCTGCCAGAGGGTTATACCATGGGGACAGCATAATTATAAGGATATAGCACTTAAATTATATAATAAGGAGATAAGCAAAGATAAAAAAAAAGATCCTAAATAACTTGTAACTTGATGGCACTTGTTCGGCTGCTCCTGGCACGAAAAATTCTTATCGAAGCACTTTTTTCTTCAACTGGCCTACCAAAGAAGGCAACTAGCCTGGCAAAAAGAATCAACTGCAACTGGATTGACCTTGTCTGAGGGGTCTCCTAAGCTAAGACAGGCTTTTTCACTGGACGGCTCGAGAGGAAGAAAGAGGTATTTCAGCTGTCTATCCTTTGCCAACGTCAAGGTAGACTGATGGGGAATGCTAGACAGGAGATAGAGTACAGGGGACTGAGGGAAAGTACAAGCTTGAGAGCTGGCAGTAAAGACTCGGCTGTCAAAATTCATTTGCTTGAAAGACTTTTTTTACTGACATTGGAAATAAACTTGGAAACATCCTTTGGTAAGGAATAACCAAGGAAACCACCTGGCACGACACCAAAACAAAAGAAATTTTAACTTCAACTGCAACTAAAACCCCCAGTATTATTTAAGCTATGGAAGCTGCAACCCGCTCGCTTGCCCTAAACTGATTATCGGAGAAACGAAGTAAAAGAGACTCCTACTATCCGGAGACTGATATACTGTCTTGCCTCACTCTCACTGGGAACTTCAAGACTGGCTTTCTCACAGACAGGATTGCTACCAGGATTTGACTCAAAGGAGATTATTAAAGGCTTTCTTACTCACTGCCTTGCGCGGACTTTTACCTGTACAAGAACCTCAAAAGAGCTTTCGCTTGCGACCACATACTGGAAAGACTTGCCTTATCCCTATCCCTTGTTTGCTGGATTTCCCTTGCCAGATTTCCTTTCAAAAGTACTGCTTGTCCTGTTAGTCCGTTAGATCGCATGGACAGAACTCCTAATTCCTAATTAATGGCTGGCAGGTAACGGGAAATGAATGGAACGGCATTGGCTTTTGGGGCCCTCCCCCTGGATGGATTAAGAGACCTGGCCTCGTCCCACAGCAAAGGAAGAAAGAGGCTTGCTCACAGAAAATATCCCAGCTGGCTGGGAAAAAGAAGAGAAGGCAGAAGATATGAAAGGAGCTATAAGTGCAAGAGAACTCCCCAGAGATGGGCTTACGGGGCTAACCCTTCACAGCGAAAAGAGGGACCCCAATCCCATAGTAAGAGAACAGGCTCAGAAGAGTGGTTCCAGGAAAAGAAAATCCAATCAAATCGTATATCACTTGAGACCCTTACTCGCATTGGTCATATATAAAGTCTCACCCGGGAATGGTACGAAGACTGCCTGAAAAGGCGAAGGAATGGAACTAGATGGCTTGAAATCCTTAGCAGTCCCAATCCCAATGCAATGGATCGAAAGGAGAAAGCATTAGCAATTACAGGTAGAAAGACTGCAAATGCAATTTCTACTGGATCTCAAACCGAAAAGTGTTACCGGAGAATGCTTTTAGACTCTGTTACGGGCACTGCTTGATAGTCGTCAGATGGTCCAGAATTGAACCTTGGAAAATACCCTCCCTCTAAAAGAAACTCCAACTCAGAACGAATTTCATCCTTATTTATTTTGGCTATCCCAACGCTTGCTAGAACTTTTTTGAACTGAACTGCTTTAAAATGGCTTAGGCCCCAGCCCTGGCTTGAAATAGTCCTCCTTGAAATGCTTGAAATACTCCTTTCTCCTTGCCATTTGATAGAATTCTTCCTCCTTGCTTGCTAGCAACTCCAGAGGCTTATATTTATTCTGCAACTGAAGGTTATTTATAGAAATAGATCTATAAAAGAAATATAGGGGGACTTTTTATCCTGGATGCCTTAAGCGTAAGATTTCTAAAGTCGCTTTCTCGCTTGCCTAGCAGATGACTGTATAAGAGGTTACTCGGAATATGCTTTTGCCCCCGACCTAGACCCCGTGGAACCCACTATTCTAAGATGCCACTTTCCTAAAGGTCGGAGTAACTTGCATGACAAGACGAGGTACTTTGTTACTGGCAAGTAAAGGACGGGGGCGGGGACAGCAAGAAATTCAAGAGGTGACCTACCGCGTTACACCTTTTATTTTTATTTTTATATAACTAATACATTAATTATGGGTCTACCCCTACTTAGCCCTACCAGAGAATCTTATTGCTAGCCCTAAGAAATCTCGAGGGGAAGAAAGGAAATCACTTGTTTGCTGCAACTGGATAGTTGGGAGAAGGACAGGAAATAACTGCAATCGAAGTAAGCTCGCCCCATGGACGGAATGATAAGAATAGTGCGCCTTGGAGATCGTTAGAGCGTTTGGGCCTACCGTATGAAACCTACCTATTGGCTCGAATGAACCATACCTATTGATTGGCTCGCCTTAGGACTCTCAAAAAAGTAACCTGGCCTGATACCTATTCACTCGCCTGGCCCTCTCGTATCCATCATATATAATATGCCCGACTATCGAGGGAAATCTACCTCTTAGATAAAGTATTCGATCGCCTGAAGATGGCACAGAAAGGCAAAAAGAGCAAAATCGATCTAAGATAAGACAGGATGTAAACTTTCTCCCAATTTAGCTTTCTACCACTCCATGGAAGTAAGACTAGCAACTATTATATGGCCCTCCTCCTATTAGGGCAACTACTAAGACTGGCTCGCCGAGATCGGCAGGAAAGACAACTAAAACTCAAACTGCAGGAAAGAGAGAAACAGGGGAACTAGATGAGCTTACTACTCCAACTGTAACTGGATCGAAAAGAGAGTGGACTGAGCATCTCCTCCTGTAAAGGGCTCTATCAAAAGCCCTGTATTTGAATTGGTTGGCTTTTTCGATTATCAAATGCCAGTGTAGTTCCTCCTTAGAGGCATTCCAACGTGTAGCCCATTATCCGACCTTTCCTTTCGCCAAGACTGTTAGAAAGGATGTCAAAAAAAGGAAGAGGTAGAAACCGAGGGATAGTGAGTTGTTGGGAGGTTCCCCTGGGTGAACCATTCAATTAGTTGCAAAAACAGGTCTAGATAGAAAGTGAAAAATCCCCCACTTCTAGAGATGGATACGACCAACCAAGGCACTTCGTTCTAAAGACAACAGATGCTGCCGCTGCGAGACAAAAAAGTGGCTCCTCGGAATAGCAAGCCAGGTGTGATAGTGTTTTCCGATCGTCGTGCGGAACTGCTGAAAGCTTAGTTCACTTAAAAAAAATTACTCCACTCGGCTGAGAGATGCCCATCGATCACTCGAAGCTCCACCAACAACTCGTGGCTCAGCCTGTGATTCAGTAGATCGAGCTCACTACGCCCTACGACAACAGCACGGATAGCTTAGCTTACTTGCCAGTCTCCAAGGGGTTTCACTACACTGATCCAATAGCTTTGACTCCCTAACATTGATTTGATTCCCGGGTTAGAATCTTGTCCACGACCATCTCTGACTCTTTCTCCCCTTCTAAATCAGGCTATTCTAGTTCAGGCAAGCTATTGACTCCATTTCTGATAACCCATATACCCCCGGGTGTATACAATGATGATTATAAAATCCAAGTCTTTCAAGGCAAGCACTAGCCACTGTAATCGAATCCTCCTAATCCCTAAAATAGGCCTTCTTGTAGGGATTTTGTCACTTGTGTCCCGTTTGGTGTGCCCCGCCCGCGTGGACCTCTTATGCGTCGGTAAGTAGTAGCCTATGAAAATAGCTGCTGTTCCTTGTTCTATGATAGGATAATCCCTGTAAACCTAGGGGATGAAATCGAAAACATTCAGTATGCTGTTACATAAGATGCATTTGATTGATTTTCCGAGCTGTTCCCTCTCCTTAATAAATGCCTTGTTTTTTCTCGGACTAAAAGCGGCAGGATTGGATTGGTCAGGATAAAGTAAATAAGGGTCTTCTTAATGAAGAAGAGATAGCTTGCTTTGCTTTTCTCCGGATGCTGCATCCTGCTTTCTTTCTTGCTTGTCTTTTTCTTCTTAATCCGTCTTCGTTGACTTAGCTTGGGACTCTTCTGTCTTAGCTTCATTATGAACAACATCTTTCTTAGCTTCTCTTGCCAGCTCCAATAAACTCAGAATAGGAGTGGGAAGTTAGCATCTTTTCTTTCTGGCTGTCAACTCTTCTGCCTGTTCGCACTGTGTGCTGCTGAGGGGACTGCGGTGAGGAAGGTAGCATCCCTTTAGCTTAAAATAAGTTTCTAATGCTAGCCCCTAAGCTAGACCGTCCCCATCAGTGCTTCTCCTCATCGGGAATCACTAATGGTCACTTGTTCATTGATAAACAAGCTTATCCGACTACTTCCCAAGTCTTCTAAGCTTCAAAAAAGCTGCTAAAAGCTGATGTTTGATGTTTAATGCAACAAGGACCTACTTGTCTTCCCTATCCGGGCTACTAATTATAGCTATACTTCCTACTTGTCTTATTATCCGGATAATTATTGTTATAGAAGTGGAACTATCTGACTTCTTTGACACATTAATGAAACGTACCTGCTCGTCTAGCTTGCTCTTCTTATTCTTCCTCTCCCGCTGGTCTATTATCGTGAGCTATGGCAGGAAGGAAGTAGCTCGAGCAAAGCGAGAGGATATGACCAAACAGCCTTCCTAGCTCTCTTGATAGCATCCGGAGCAAAGCAAGCCGAAAGCCTTAAAAAGAGATGAAGGAATCTTATCTCACCACGTATCTTAGTGAAAGCACCTCCCCTTATCTTTATCCAGCTTTCCAATCCCCTGGTTCTATATTTTAGAGCTACTTCATACCTCGGACCCTATAGAAATACGAGCTCAATTACATCGATCCTCTCCTTACAGTTAAATGTGTAGTGGGAGTCAAGGAAGCAATCCAGTCAGTGTGAGAGAAAGAAGCTTAATGTGTTTTCCCCTTCAAATGTCTATGCTAGGGCTATCTCTACTTATGAGTAAGATACTATGTCCTAACTAAGCTGTAGTCTCATAATTCTCATGAATCCGCTGCCCTTGCTATTGATTTCAAATTGACCTAAGAAGCTGTTATCACTCGTTGCTTCGAACAATACAAGAGAGCTATTGAGCGGACTACCAAGGATTGCTCCGGTATTACTTCAAGCAGTGGGATCCTTTACAAGCACACTACTTTTAGGAGTGAACGGGTGCTGCTTTGGGGCTAAAGGCCTGAGCTAGCATTCAAAATGTAGCTAAAGAGCTGGTATTTCCTACCTTTCCTAACCTAACAAAAGCGTACAGTTGTTGAGTTTAGTAGCTTAGTTGGCTAGGATCCTTGGGAAGGAGCCGTAGGCAACAAGCGAGTTAAGGAGTTGAAGAAGTGAGTGGTCAGTTTGTGTCACAATACCCCAGCCTTTGCTTCATTTCAGTAGTCCGAACGAGAGTCGAGTCTATGTTTTCTGATGTCGGCATCATCCCCCAATCCCAAACAAGTAAGAAAAAAGGATTTATAGTTGTAGTCAATTCCTTTCATCTAGCCTACTTGATTGAAAGGTGGTCAGGGCGAATCCCTTCAGGCAATGAATAGCAGAAAACAAAAATGAAAATGAGAGCTGCAGGGGTTGCTTTCCCTTTACCTCTTGGAGGAGCAGTGAGTCCATTCTTGGTCTAACTGGCACCGCAGAAGGAGGGCTACGGACTTGGCTTTGACCGGTCGACCCCGCTTATTCCCCCCCTCTTGCAAGGTAGAGATCACGCATAGAAGAAAAAAGGGCCTGGGCTAGGGCCTGCAACCCATTACCTACCGCCTATGGATCCTACTCACGACTATGGAAGGACATAGAAGAACTTTTTTCACTACTACCTTAAAGCTTTCAACTGATTGAAATTATGTTCGACAGGAGTATGCCAATTTAACTTCCTGCTTGCCTTGGAACTGATGTAAAGGTGCCAGCTGGCCAGAGGAGAGTGAAGGGCAGACATAGATTCAAAATAACCCTCCTTTTATTTCCCATTTCCTATTTCGATACCTGCCACAGACTCTTGTTCTTTATCCTATTTTATCCATAGATCGAATAAGTTTCTAAAAAAGGAAGACAGAAATACTAAAGGAAAATTCTTTCAAATAGGTCCTTTGAATGATGAAAAAAAAAAAATATAAATGCAGTCACTCATATAAAAGGTATCAACCTCTTACCATTGCGTATTGGTACTTATCGGGTGTAGAATAGATCTGCTTCTTTTTGTTCCTACAAACAAAATTGTTCCATTATTACTAAAAGAATAGAACAAATATTAATCCTTTCCCCGAGATAATCCACTCAAAAGGGAAGGTCTATAGTATAGTTTTTTTCCAGTGCAATAAAGTTACATAGTGTCTATTTTTCGTTGATAGAGGGGTATTTCCATGGGTTTGCCTTGGTATCGTGTTCATACCGTCGTATTGAATGATCCCGGTCGTTTGCTTGCTGTCCATATAATGCATACAGCTCTGGTTGCTGGTTGGGCCGGTTCGATGGCTCTATACGAATTAGCGGTTTTTGATCCATCTGACCCTGTTCTTGATCCAATGTGGAGACAGGGGATGTTTGTTATACCCTTCATGACTCGTTTAGGAATAACCAATTCATGGGGCGGTTGGAATATCACAGGAGGAACTATAACGAATCCGGGTATTTGGAGTTACGAAGGCGTGGCCGGTGCACATATTGTGTTTTCTGGCTTATGCTTTTTGGCAGCTATCTGGCACTGGGTGTATTGGGATCTAGAAATATTTTGTGATGAACGTACAGGAAAACCCTCTTTGGATTTGCCCAAAATCTTTGGAATTCATTTATTTCTTTCAGGGCTGGCTTGCTTTGGTTTTGGCGCATTTCATGTAACAGGATTGTATGGTCCGGGAATATGGGTATCCGATCCTTATGGACTAACCGGAAGGGTACAATCTGTAAATCCGGCGTGGGGTGTGGAAGGTTTTGATCCTTTTGTTCCGGGAGGAATAGCCTCTCATCATATTGCAGCAGGGACCTTGGGCATATTGGCGGGTCTATTCCATCTTAGCGTCCGTCCGCCCCAACGTCTATACAAAGGATTACGTATGGGAAATATTGAAACCGTCCTTTCCAGTAGTATCGCTGCTGTCTTTTTTGCAGCTTTTGTGGTTGCTGGAACTATGTGGTATGGTTCGGCAACTACCCTGATTGAATTATTTGGTCCCACTCGTTATCAATGGGATCAAGGATACTTTCAACAAGAAATATATCGACGAGTTGGTGCTGGGCTAGCCGAAAATCAAAGTTTATCCGAAGCTTGGTCTAAAATTCCTGAAAAATTAGCTTTTTATGATTACATCGGCAATAATCCAGCAAAGGGGGGATTATTCAGAGCGGGCTCAATGGACAATGGGGATGGAATTGCTGTTGGGTGGTTAGGACACCCTATTTTTAGAGATAAAGAGGGTCGTGAACTTTTTGTACGTCGTATGCCTACTTTTTTTGAAACATTTCCGGTTGTTTTGGTAGACGGAGACGGAATTGTTAGAGCCGATGTTCCTTTTAGAAGGGCAGAATCGAAATACAGTGTTGAACAAGTAGGTGTAACTGTTGAGTTCTATGGCGGCGAACTCAATGGAGTCAGTTATAGTGATCCCGCTACTGTGAAA